CGATCTATTTTTATCTATCATTAATATTCCTAGAATTACTATACAATTCTTTCTTGAATCAACAAACAAATTGATTGATAAATCCATTTCCAATAATGAAATAAATCAAGAAAAAATTAATAATAATAAAATTCACTTTATCTTTATTTCTACTATAAAAAAGTCACTTTATAATATTAGTAAGAAAAATTCACATATTTTTTGTGATTTATCCTACTTGTCACAAGCATACGTATTTTACAAATTATCACAAACCCAAGTTATTAATTTGTCTAAATTTCGATCTGTTCTTCAATATAACACAACGTCTTGTTTCCTTAAGACTAAAATAAAGGACTATTTTAGAACACTAGGAATATTTCATTCGGAATTAAAACATAAGAAACTTCAGAGTTATAGAATCAATCAATGGAAAAACTGGTTAAGACGGCATTATCAATACGATTTATCTCAGATTAGATGGTCTAGATTAATGCCAAAAAAATGGCGAACTAGGGTTAATCAAAATTGTATGGCTCAAAATAAAAATAGAAACTTAAACAAATGGAATTCATATGAAAAAGACCAATTAATTCATTACAAAAAAGAAAATGATTCGGAACTCTATTCATTATCAAACCAAAAAGATAATTTTAAAAAATGTTATAGATATGATCTTTTAGCATATAAATCGATTAATTATGAAAATAAAAGTGACTCATTTATTTCTAGATTACCTTTTCAAGTAAAGAAGAACTTAGAAATTTCGTATAATTCCAACCCGTCCAAACACAACTTTGTTGATATGCCCGCCAATCTTCAGATCAATAATTATCTAAGAAAAGACAATATTCTAGATCTAGAAAGAAATCTCGATAGAAAATATTTGGATTGGAAAATTATCCATTTTTCTCTTAGACAAAAAGGAGATATTGAGGCCTGGGTTAAGATCGATACCAACAGTAATCCAAATACTCAAATTGGTATTAATAATTATCAAATAATTGAGAAAATTGAGAAAAAAGGGGTTTTTTATCTTACAACTCATCAAAATCCCGAAAAAACTCAAAAAAATTCGAAAAAAGTCTTTTTTGATTGGATGGGAATGAATGAAAAAATATTTAATCGTCCCATATTGAATCTGGAATTTTGGTTCTTCCCAGAATTTGTACTACTTTATAATGTCTATAAAATAAAACCGTGGATTATACCAAGCAAATTCCTTCTTTTAAATTTGAATACAAATGAAAATGTTAGGCAAAATAAAAACCAAAAACAAAACTTTTTTCTACCATCAAATAAAAAAATAAAGAATCGAATTCAAGAAGCAAAAGAACCCGCAAGTCAAAGAGAGCGTGGATCAGATATAGAAAACAAAGGAAATCTGGGCCCTGTTTTCTCAAAACACCAAAACGATCTTGAAAAAGATTACGTGGAATCAGACACAAAAAAGGGTAAAAATAAAAAACAATACAAAAGCAACACGGAAGCAGAACTAGATTTGTTCTTGAAACGTTATTTGCTTTTTCAATTGAGATGGAACGATGCTTTGAATCAAAGAATGATCGAAAATATCAAGGTATATTGTCTCCTGCTTCGACTGATAAATCCAACCAAAATTACTATATCGTCAATTCAAAGGAGAGAAATGAGTTTGGATATAATGCTGATTCAGGCAAATTTACCTCTTACAGACTTGATGAAGAAGGGGGTATTGATTATCGAACCTATTCGGTTGTCTGTAAAAAATAATGGACAATTTATTATGTATCAAACCATAGGTATTTCATTGGTTCATAAAAGTAAACACCAAACTAATCAAAGATACCGAGAACAAAGATATGTTGATAAAAAGAATTTTGACGAATTCATTCTGCAACCTCAAACTCAAAGAATAAATACAGAAAAAAATCATTTTGATTTGCTTGTTCCTGAAAATATTTTATGGTCTAGACGTCGTAGAGAATTGAGAATTCGAAGTTTTTTTAATTCTTTGAATTGGAATGGCGTCGATAGAAATTCAGTATTTTGCAACGAAACCAATGTAAAAAACTGGAGTCAATTTTTGGATGAAAGGAAACCCCTTTATAAAGATAAAAATGAATTAATTAAATTTAAGTTCTTTCTTTGGCCTAATTATCGATTAGAAGATTTAGCTTGTATGAATCGTTATTGGTTTGATACCAATAATGGTAGCCGTTTCAGTATCTTAAGGATACATATGTATCCACGATTGAAAATTAATTGATAGTACTATATACCCTGTCTCGTATAGAGTATCTGATATAGAGTATCTGAAAGCAAACAAATGCACACATGCCTTGTTTTACATCTCATTCGAATCTAATTCGAGTAGACGATACTAAATCAATAAAATAAGGCATCGATTAGATCTAGAAATGAATCAACAGAATCTTCTTCATTTTAGGATTTTAGGTTTCAATTATTCGCTTTTGTGAATGAAAAAAACGTACCTACCACCTTTTTGGATTCCTATCTCAATCAAATTTGAAATTTGATTAATTTATTGGAATTGATAAAATTAGAGGTTCATAAAGAAATTAAGTCTATATACCACGTTCAAATTACTGGCATTATTATTACTGATCAATAAAATTCGCAAAAATCCATATCCGTAAAATAAAGAAAGGGGAAATTCATTTATGGTAAAAAATTCTGTCATTTCAGTTATTTCTCAAGAAGAAAAGAAAGGATCTGTTGAATTTCAAGTATTCAATTTCACCAATAAGATACGGAGACTTACTTCACATTTAGAATTGCACAAAAAAGACTATTTATCTCAGAGAGGTTTGAAGAAAATTTTGGGAAAACGTCAACGACTGCTAGCTTATTTGGCAAAAAAAAATAGAGTACGTTATAAAGAATTAATTAATCAGTTGGACATTCGAGAGACAAAAACTCGTTAATTTGATTAAATTAATTTGAAGAGTTATTTCATTGTCACTTATATGTTTCGATTAAATTTTGATGAACTTCTTTTCACTTTCAGTAATTCATGGAAGAATGAATCGTTAAAAAACTTATGACTGCACCAACTACAAGAAAAGACCTCATGATAGTCAATATGGGGCCTCAGCACCCATCAATGCACGGTGTTCTTCGACTCATCGTTACTCTAGATGGTGAAGATGTTGTCGACTGCGAACCAATATTGGGTTATTTACATAGAGGGATGGAGAAAATTGCGGAAAACCGAACAATTATACAATATTTGCCTTATGTAACACGTTGGGATTATTTAGCTACTATGTTCACAGAAGCAATAACCATAAATGGGCCCGAACAATTAGGCAATATTCAAGTACCTAAAAGGGCTAGCTATATCAGAGTCATTATGTTGGAGTTGAGTCGGATAGCTTCTCATTTGTTATGGCTCGGTCCTTTTATGGCGGATATTGGTGCGCAGACCCCTTTCTTCTATATTTTTCGAGAAAGAGAATTAATATATGACCTATTCGAAGCTGCCACCGGTATGCGAATGATGCATAATTATTTTCGTATTGGAGGAGTGGCTGCCGATCTACCCTATGGCTGGATAGATAAATGTTTGGATTTTTGCGATTATTTTTTAACAGGGGTTGCTGAGTATCAAAAACTTATTACCCGGAATCCTATTTTTTTAGAACGAGTTGAAGGCGTAGGCATTATTGGGAGAGACGAGGCATTAAATTGGGGTTTATCGGGACCAATGCTACGAGCTTCCGGAATAGAATGGGATCTTCGTAAAGTTGATCATTATGAGTCTTACGATGAATTTGATTGGCAGGTTCAATGGCAACGAGAAGGGGATTCATTAGCTCGTTATTTAGTACGAATCAGTGAAATGACAGAATCCATAAAGATTATTCAACAGGCTCTGGAAGGAATTCCAGGAGGGCCTTACGAAAATTTAGAAATCCGACGTTTTGACAGATTAAAAGATCCTGAATGGAATGATTTTGACTATCGGTTTATTAGTAAAAAACCTTCTCCAACTTTTGAATTGTCGAAACAAGAACTTTATGTGAGAGTTGAAGCCCCAAAAGGAGAATTGGGAATTTTTCTGATAGGCGATCAGAGCGTTTTTCCTTGGAGATGGAAAATTCGCCCACCAGGTTTTATCAATTTGCAAATTCTTCCTCAGTTAGTTAAAAGAATGAAATTGGCTGATATTATGACAATACTAGGTAGCATAGATATCATTATGGGAGAAGTTGATCGTTGAAATGATAATTGATACAACAGAAATAGAGACTATCAATTCTTTTTCCAAATTGGAATCCTTAAAAGAAGTCTATAGGATCATATGGATGCTTGTCCCTATTTTGACTCTTGTATTAGGAATCACAATAGGTGTACTAGTAATTGTTTGGTTAGAAAGAGAAATATCTGCAGGAATACAACAACGTATCGGACCTGAATATGCCGGCCCTTTAGGAATTCTTCAAGCTCTAGCAGATGGGACAAAACTACTTTTGAAAGAGAACCTTATTCCATCTACAGGAGATACTCGTTTATTCAGTATCGGACCATCCATAGCAGTAATATCTATCTTTCTAAGTTATTCAGTAATTCCTTTTGGTGATCACCTTGTTCTAGCCGATCTTAGTATTGGTGTTTTTTTCTGGATTGCCATTTCAAGTATTGCTCCCGTTGGACTTCTTATGTCGGGGTATGGATCAAATAATAAATATTCCTTTTTAGGTGGTCTACGGGCAGCTGCTCAATCAATTAGTTATGAAATACCATTAGCTCTATGTGTGTTATCAATATCTCTACGTGTGATTCGGTGAGACCTAAAATTTCTCCAAATTCTTTTCTTTCTAGAAACAAGGATAAAAAGATTTGATTGACTATATATTTTTATTTTTCTTCAGCATTTGAGTTGATGAACTAAACCAGATAGTTATATGAGTGAAAGAAAACGGCTTCTAAATTTGCAGTAAAAAGGTTGAGTCTCATTTCCTATGTACAAGAATCAAATGGTGAAAAAAGTAAACATAAGCAATAGAGATTGTTTACCCCAAGATTCGTGAATTGTCATGATAGCTTGAAGCGGGTTCAAAAGATCAACTATATGGAATTTTTACTGTCTATTACCATAGATGGATTTCCACAACGGGAGGTTTTTGAAAGACAAAATGAGTGGATGGTTAGGAAGACCAAGATACACAAAGGATTAGTAATTGAGATTATGTAAGTTATCCAAGAGGATATTTCTGTACATAAAAGGAATTCAAATTGGGGCTTTACATTCGTAGAAATGATCAAGAAGTACTCCCCATGATTCTGATCCAGAGTATGTTCCTATCCACTGAGTAAGTAAATAACTATCAAGAACGAAGTAATCTTTTACTTTGGTTAAAGGCCCTTTTTCTGAGAAAGGAGAATAGGAATGAAATAAAAGAAATCAAAATTGAAAGAAAAGAATCTAATTGCAAAAGCAAAAAGTAGGGATGTCTTTTTTTTTTTTCTTCCTTTTTTCTTTTTTTGTTTTTATTCTTTCTTTCCTATAATTCAATTTTGATTTCTATTTAGAGAGATCAAATTTTTGTCATGATTCATGAACTAATGGACTCTCTAATTTTTTTCTTAATTGAAAATTCGAGGTTGAAATGTATATGTGATATTGCTATAAAGCACATTTTTTTTATTTTATTTAATGATAATAAGGTTATTAATCAACAAAGAAAAATGAAAATTCTTAAAAGATGAGATAAATTCAGAAGCACTTATTTATTAGTTTTAAATATAGCAGACAGAATTCCATTGGTCTAATTTGGGACCTTAGGATAGATTTTGACTCTATCTGACAAACATATCAAGATAAAGAAGAGGGAAGGGCCCTTAGATTTATTTGTGACCTCTGAGGAGCCGTATGAGGTGAAAATCTCACGTACGGTTCTGTAATAGCGATGGGCACAGTGATGTTATCATCGACTATGATTATCTAACAGTTCAAGTACAGTTGATATAGTGGAAGCGCAGTCAAAATATGGTTTTTGGGGGTGGAATTTGTGGCGTCAACCCATCGGGTTTATCGTTTTTCTAATTTCTTCTCTCGCCGAGTGTGAAAGATTACCTTTTGATTTACCAGAAGCAGAAGAAGAATTAGTAGCAGGGTATCAAACCGAATATTCAGGTATCAAATTTGGTTTATTTTACATTGCTTCATATCTGAATCTACTAGTTTCTTCATTATTTGTAACAGTTCTTTACTTGGGAGGTTGGAATCTTTCTATTCCGTACATATTTGTTCCTGAGCTATTTGGCATAAATAAAAGGGGTAAAGTCTTTGGAACACTAATTGGTATCTTTATCACATTAGCCAAAACTTATTTGTTTTTGTTCATTCCTATTGCAACAAGATGGACTTTACCGAGGCTGAGAATGGACCAACTATTAAATCTTGGGTGGAAATTTCTTTTACCGATTTCTCTAGGTAATCTATTATTGACAACCTCGTCCCAACTTCTTTCACTGTAAAAGACCACAATATCCTAGATTCACGACTTGTCTCAAACAAGAGAAAGAAACAAGCATAAAATCTTTTTTCTAGATATTTAACATATGCTCCCTATGATAACTGAATTCCTAAATTATGGTCAACAAACAATACGAGCCGCCAGATACATCGGCCAAGGTTTCATGATTACCCTGTCCCATGCAAATCGTTTACCGGTAACTATTCAATACCCCTACGAAAAATTGATCACATCGGAACGTTTCCGAGGCCGAATACACTTTGAATTTGATAAATGCATTGCTTGTGAAGTATGTGTGCGTGTATGTCCTATAGATTTACCCGTTGTTGATTGGAAGTTGGAAACCGATATTCGAAAAAAACGATTGCTTAATTACAGTATTGATTTTGGAATCTGTATATTTTGTGGTAATTGCGTTGAGTATTGCCCAACAAATTGTTTATCAATGACCGAAGAATATGAACTTTCTACTTATGATCGTCACGAATTGAATTATAATCAAATCGCTTTGGGTCGCTTACCAATGTCAGTAATTGATGATTACACAATTCGAACAATTTCAAATTTACCTCAAATAAACAATGAATAAACCCTTAATTCGATTCAAAAAAATTACGAATTACGAAGGCTTAGTTCGGATCTAAAACAATGAGATTTTTGCTTGGGCAATTCAAACTAGTGGTTGCTTAATGAGACTCCTAGCTTAATTTAGATTGAAAACAAAACCGATTTCAATATTATATATTATAATAGTAATGGTTTCAAAGTAGATAAATGATATCAAAAATAGATAGGTTTAAACTACTCTTTCGCCGAATAAAGAATGGATAGTGGTCCAATAAACTAAAAGAATCTACGTCAATTCATACCCATTCGAATTTCATTCAATTAACAATTTCAAAGTATCATAAAAAATAGAAAAACTGCCTTTTTCCTGGTCAGGTCAATAAAGTCATGAAATTCTTCGTTTTTGATTTTTTATAAAAAATGGATTTATCTGAACCAATACATGATTTTCTTTTAGTCTTTCTAGGAT